GTAATGTATTGGCCCAAAACCTCGTTAATTGATCTTTACGGTGCTTCCTCTCTATCAATTAGATCTTTTATCCATAGAATAAAGTATCTAGGCATATCTTATTCCTTCATATTTCGAATTTCATGAAGAAGTTTCTTTCGTTGCTACAGCTCATAAAAATCATTGTTTTGGACGATACATATGTAGAGAGCCTATTTTCTTTTTATTTCTTTTTAGTATTTATTAGCAGATTTGTTCTTTCTTTCCTTTTTTCTTTCTATAGTGGAGATAGTCGCACGTAATGACAGATCACGGCCATATTATTAAACGCTTGTGGTAAGAATGGGTTTCGTTCGAGTGCCCTAAAATAATATTCTAAAGCTTTCGTATGTTCTCCATTACTTGTGTGGATAAGGCCTATGTTATAGAGTATATAACTTCGATCGTAGGGATCAATTTCTAGTCGCAGAGCTTCATAATAATTCTGTAAAGCTTCCGCATAATTTCCTTCGGATTGAGCTGACATCCGTTACGGTCGTCATTCCATTCAAAGATCTCCGTTCCAGAACCGTACGTGAGATTTTCATCTCATACGGCTCCTCCCTTATATGCATAATGAGAATAGTTCAATCTTTTTTGATTCCATGTATTTATTAGTCTCATTATGAAATGAGCGGGGCTAGTATTTTTACATTTTTACAAGAAATATCTAGCCAACCTTCCTGCGCGAGAGCTTTTGTTAACATCAAAGGTCTTGGTACTAGATAGAAATGGTAACTCCAACAATTTCTTTGTCCTCAACGCCCCCTAATTTCCAGGAATTAGTCACTTCAACAGTCTTTGATGGTTATACGGGTATCCAAAGTACGAACGAGATGGATGTTTGTTGTCCCAACCATTCTTGTTAGTCCCAATCCAGATAAGGAAAGGGGGTAATTTAAACAAAGCTTTTGTGTTGTTGATTTCTAGGTGTAGTGCTTTTTCCCCTATGCCGCGCCTCCTATTGGTACTAGTAGAGTAGGATTGACCTGTAATAAAGAACCTAACCTATAGGTGTAACCTTTTGCTCAATACTAAAATCTATAATAGAAACATAGCATCTGAGGCTGCATCAATCGGGGATACACGACCGAAGGAATTGTTCTATTTCTAAACTTCACCTTCAAAAGCGTAGATTTCTTTTTATTTCAATAAAAGAAAAAAATCTAAATAGATAATAAATAGATAAGAAGAATCTTTTTTCTTTCTATCCCGAATCATATGTCTTTCTCGTAAGACTGGGAGCGGTAAATAAAATCAAATCACACCATCTCTGTAATAGGTAAATGCCTCTTTTTCTCCTGAAGTTGTTGGAATTATTCGTAATAAGATATTGGCCACAATTGAAAAGGTCTTATCAATAAAATTTCCATTTATCCGCGATCTAGGCATAGGTAGCAATCCATTCTATAATTGTTCTCATTACCCCTCGTGGGAAAATGATCCCACAAACAAAGGAATTCTACAGTACGAAATAACATAAAAACGTATTCATTTCAAAAAAAAAAGATACGAACCTTCTACTACTACTTATTTATACTAAAATTTTTCCTTTTTGCAGGAATGAATAAGAAATATTTGAATCCGATTCGAATTCATCCAAATGTAGTAGTGTAGTATACCAATGAAGGGAGCTATTCCGATTTCATCGAAGCTGAAGAATCAAAGAATTTTTCCTATGAATTAGGATTAGGTCGAAAAGTTTTGATTGAATTATGATCCAAAGAAGAAAGGAAAAAGAATAGACGAAGGTAAAAAGAATAGAATAATTATTCGATGATGGAAATAGAATAACTCTCTATTTTGTCTTGTGTGCATAGTCCGTATACACTATACAATCAAATCGAAATGATGATTCACGAATTTGTAATAGATCGATAGGGTAAGGGATTTTGTTGGTGAGGACTTTACAACTAGAAAAGAATTTTCTAATTTTTATGGAATCGTAGTCTAAATAAAATAGAAAATCATGATCGAAAGGTATCCATTAATCAGAGTCTAAAAACATAAACTCATCAATCAGTTGATTCGTTCCAATTTTTTGATTTAATTCAGTATAATATCAGAAAAAGACGGGTGCATCATCTTCGCAAATATGAATAGATATATGTCTTTATTTTAGCCTTTCACAAGATATTTTTATAAAAAATTTTCGATTTTTTAGTTAGAATTGGTTGGTCATACATATCCAAACCAAAATGGAATATGAAATATGAATGGCTCGCTATTCATTCGTTTTTTGGGTCATAGTCTTTGTGTAGGAGAGATGGCCGAGTGGTTCAAGGCGTAGCATTGGAATTGCTATGTAGGCTTTTGTTTACCGAGGGTTCGAATCCCTCTCTTTCCCTACCTTCACCTAATTACATTCATGACCGCAACAAATCAAACACCAAGAGATACCATTATATTATTATAATGGTTAGATCCTTCTTTTATTTTAATATGGATTTTTTTTCTATTTGTAATTGCTGGGGTACGTAAA